ATTCTATATAAAATTCTCTATGAAAATATACTTAGTATAAGTATATATGAATTCTAGTGATTCTAAAATATCTTTATAACCTTTATAACAATAACAGGTAAAAATCTTAAATATTCAAAAATAAATAAAAAAAAAAAGCAGGTACAAATATTAAATCGAGGTACCCATTCTATGATAACTCTCAGCAACTTACCCTCTATTTTTGTGCCTTTAGTGGGCCTAGTATTTCCGGCAATTGCAATGGCTTCTTTATTTCTTCATGTTCAAAAAAACAAGATTTTTTAGAAATGGCCAGTAGGGACAAATCCCATCTATTTTTTTAGATCTAGAAGCAATTCGATGAATTACTCCTAAAGGTTTACATCAGAATAGTGCTAGTTGATGAGAGTTACTTCGGAAACAAGGAAAAGTAAAGTCAAATTCATTTGGTTGGGTTATTTTCCCAATTCCAAAAAAATACAACTGGATCTAATATGGGTTGGCGATCAGAACGTATATGGATAGAACTTATAACGGGGTCTCGAAAAACAAGTAATTTCTGCTGGGCTTTTATCCTTTTTTTAGGTTCATTAGGGTTCTTATTGGTTGGAACTTCGAGTTATCTTGGTAGGAATTTGCTATCTTTATTTCCGTCTCAGCAAATTCTTTTTTTTCCACAAGGGATCGTGATGTCTTTCTATGGAATCGCTGGTCTATTTATTAGCTCCTATTTGTGGTGTACAATTTCGTGGAATGTAGGTAGTGGTTATGATCGATTCGATAGAAAAGAGGGAATAGTGTGTATTTTTCGTTGGGGATTTCCTGGAAAAAATCGTCGTATCTTTCTCCGATTCCTTATGAAAGACATTCAGTCCATCAGAATAGAAGTTAAAGAGGGTATTTATACTCGTCGTGTCCTTTATATGGAAATCAGAGGACAGGGGGTCATTCCCTTGACTCGGACTGACGAGAATTTGACTCCACGAGAAATTGAACAAAAAGCGGCGGAATTGGCCTATTTCTTGCGTGTCCCGATTGAAGTATTTTAAAAAAAAAAATTAACTGAGAAATTCAAGAATTTTTTTTTTGAAATATTTGATATTTTCAATTTTGATAGAAAGGGCGTTCTTTCGTTTCGAAATCCGACTAATATTCATTACTTGAAGTGCTCTTTCATGCATTCATCGAAGGGGCAATTGCTTCGAATTTTAGCAATTGATATCTTTGGAAACAATATTTTTTTTCTTCATTCGAATTGGAAATAGACTCTTTCTCTTTCTTATTCTATTTGTGTATTCTTTTTAAATTCAAAGAACTAACTCCCGAATTACAAATAAAAAAAAGTGAGAATAGATTTATAGGTTCTATGACTTGTAATAGAACTTACGCTTGATAGAAAGATTCTTATCATATAGAGTTGACGAATGAGGTGAAGCTGAGTTCATTAAAGACGAAAAATGGAAAAAAAGAAAGCATTCATTCCCCTTCTATATCTTACATCTATAGTCTTTTTGCCCTGGTGGATCTCTTTCTCATTTAAGAAAAATATGGAATCTTGGGTTACTAATTGGTCGAATACTAGGCAATCCGAAATTTTCTTGAATGATATTCAAGAAAAGAGTATTCTAAAAAAATTCATAGAATTAGAGGAACTGTTACTCTTGGATGAAATGATAAAGGAATATCCGGAAACACGTCTACAAAACCTTCGTATCGGAATCTACAAAGAAACGATCCAATTGATCAAGATGCACAACGAAGATCGTATCCATACGATTTTGCACTTCTCGACAAATATAATCTGTTTTGTTATTTTAAGTGGTTACTCTATTCTAGGTAATCAAGAACTTATTATTCTTAACTCTTGGGTTCAAGAATTCCTATATAACTTAAGCGACACAATAAAAGCTTTTTCTATTCTTTTATTAACTGATTTATGTATAGGATTCCATTCGACCCATGGTTGGGAACTAATGATTGGTTCTGTCTATAAAGATTTTGGATTTGCTCATAATGATCAAATTATATCCGGTCTTGTTTCCACTTTTCCAGTCATTCTAGATACAATTTTCAAATATTGGATTTTCCGTTATTTAAATCGTGTATCTCCGTCACTTGTAGTGATTTATCATTCAATGAATGACTGAAAAAATGATCCACTGATCCAATTAGAAAGTTTGTTATTTTGTACAAAAATTAAATATTCAAAAATTGACTTATCCTTTTCTTTTTTTTTTTTTCTACCCATCCAGGGGATTCCTTCTATATTCCAGTCCAGTAAAATTATTTCAGTAAATAGCAGAATCATGGATAGGGAACTATACCAGTGACCGACCTAATTTTATTGTAGAACTTTTCATTTTCAGGATCAATGATTGGACCATGCAAACTAGAAATGCCTTTTCTTGGATAAAGGAAGAGATTACTCGATCCATTTCCGTATCGCTCATGATATATATAATAACTCGAGCACCCATTTCAAATGCATATCCCATTTTTGCACAGCAGGGTTATGAAAATC